GAAGATGTTAATCGTAAATAAGAAGATTGTTTACGAAGAAAAACGAATAAAAATTCGCATTCAGATACATAAGAATTATATAGGAACTGAAATAGTCTTTTATTTTCTTTTGAAAAAACATAAATTGATTTCTTCGGAGTAATGAGACTATTCCAATTATGATATTCGTGGAGAAAGAATCGCAATAAATGCAAAGATGGAACATCTTCGATCCGACATTGAAGGATTTGAACCAAGATTTCCAAATGGATAGGATAGGGTATTAGTATATCTGACACATAATTTAAATGTGATAATTTGTCCTCTAAAAAGGGAAATATTGAATGAATAGATCGTAAATTATGACATTTTGGTATTTCTTTTTCTTCGGGAAAAGATACTAATCGCAGCGAGAATGGAATTTCCACAATGACCGCAAAACCTTCTGATATCATCTGAGAAAAAAAATGAGAATAAAAATAATTGTTGTGCCCAACGAATCGATTTTGGTTAGAATAATTAACCGAATTAATTAAATAATTCTGTTGATACATTCGAATAATTAAACGTTTCACAAGTACTGAACTAGATTTATTGTCATAACCAATAATTTCCACGGGTTCGTAAAAAATTGAATCGTTTAAACCATGATCATGAGCAAACGCATAAATATACTCCTGAAAAAGAAACGGATATAGGAAGTGTTGTTGCCGAGATCTATCTTTTTCTAAATATCCTTGTAATTCTTCCATTTACATTTCTACTTGAGCCAGAGGCAGGAGGTTTTTCTTGGTTTATCAAATGATACATACATAGTGCAATATGGTCAGAACAGGGTATTATGTATTGTATTATGTATATAGTATACTAAGAAAAAAATATATACCCCGGAAAAGAAAGAGGGAGTCCAATCAACAGATCTTTTTACCTTCCTTTTCTATCCAATTGGTTTATGTTCGTTATAATTACAACAGGAGAAAAAATCCTTTATTTTTGCAACCCAATCGCTCTTTTGACTTTGGAATAAATTCTCTTTATCAATATACTGTTTCTTCTACACATCCGTCTACAATCCATAATAAAGAATAATTAGGATTCTGAAAAAAAAAAAAGAAAAAATCAATGGTTCACTCACAGGAGAACCCACTCTTTACCGCATTAGGCACTAATTCATTTTTAACGTCTAATTAGATCGGGTAATCATTCCAATTAAGAACATAAGCTCGTTGCTTTTTATTTTACCAGAATTGGAGCCATAGAGCTCTATCCATTTATTCACTAGACCCAACTGTAAATGTGAATTTCTTTTGTCCCCTTCCAAAAATCAAAACAATCCTTTGGAACTGTAATGATCCGGTAAGGATAAACTCAAAGTTCTACTTTAACTTTGACTTTCATTTCAAATTAAATAAATTAATAAAATAAAAAATCTAATAAAATAATAAATTAATTTTATTACGACATGCTGTTTTTTCCATTCATTACCCTTGAGGATCAGTCGTGGTCTTATAGACTATACCAATAGTCTGGACGAATTCGTTGCTTCATCCAAATGTGTAAAAGATCATAGTCGCATTTAAAAGCCGAGTACTCTACCGTTGAGTTAGCAACCCGGATAAATAGGATATGTAGATACGATCGAAATATAAAAATCAATTGAATTGCACTGCACGACCCTATCAAAACATTGAACTAGCAACACATTGAAAAGAAAGATTTTCTGATCAATTAGAAACACAAAATACCAAAATTAGCAGATCGGATTAAAAATATTCCTAATCGAAATGTAAAAATTATGACAGACCACCCATTTTTTATCAAATTCTTTTTTGATTTTCCCTAAGAAAATACATCTTGTATGAGAGTAAATGCAGCAAGGCAAACCCATCATTTGAGTGAAGGAAACAAAAAAAACCAATATGGGATGGGGATAAACAGCCCTATTTATCTACGATCGAATTATATTTGTTCGATACACCATTGTCAATATAAAAGCAATGTTGAGAAAGTAAATCAAGTAAATAAAATAAAGACTTGTGTTGGATTGGCACAACATAAATAAGAAATTGGAATGGAAAAAATTAAGGAAAAGGTAAATAAAAAATCCCCGGTTTATTCAATCAATAAAAGTACGATAAGCAAGCTTAACCCCTTGTTTGTTGTTAAATTCAATTCCCCCGCCAAAATATGAATAAAGCAAGAAAAAGGAAAATGGTGTGTAAATAGAAATAATTACACAAGGATAGATACTAGTTACCCTTCCCTACTTTATTTTATTTATTTTAAAATTTTGTTTTTTCCTTTAATTAACTCAAAGTTCTTTCTTTAAAGAATTCTGCCTTCTTTAAAATATCATAAACAGTTCCTGTAGGTTGAGCACCTTTTTCAAGGAAATATAGAATAGCAGGAACATTTAAATAAGTTTGATTCTTTATCGGATCGTAAAAACCTACTTTTCGAAGATCTCTTCCTTCTCTTCGGAATCGAACATCAATTGCAACGATTCGATAGATGGCTCATTGGGATAGATGTAAATAAACAATGCCCCCCCCTAGAAACGTATAGGAGGTTTTTTCCTCATACGGCTCGAGAAAAATGATTCCAATTTCTGTATATAATAGCAAGTGGATCCATAAAATCATGAATTTTACTATAATTTGAATTGAGTACTTTTTTCTTCTTCCTTACAGAAAAAGGAAGAAATCTCATTCATACTCATAACTCAAGTTGGGTAATTCTGACAAGAAAATCCTTAGACATTTATTGAGCCGTCTCTAAACTCTTTTGTTTGTCTCATTTCGAATCTATTTTTATTCCTCAGTCTGATCCAATTGTTGAGACAATTGAAAATAGTGTTTCCTTGTTTCGGAATCCTTTATCCTTGCTTTGTGAAATCATTGGGTTTAGACATTACCTCGGGGATCCTTATTCCTTTCAAAATGGCAGCAACATACCTTTTTTTGTTATTTCTTTCTATATAAATAGAATACGAATGATTGATTCCCTTGTGATACACTTTTCATCGAAATAGTTTTACCAATTTCGAAAAATTTGACTTTTCAAACTTGTTCTGAATTTGAACCTTTCGATTTAGAATTTATATATAGTGAGGATATACTTACAGAGTTGGTCTAACTTATTGATTTTCACTAACCCTAGATTTTTTCCCTTGAAAAATGAATCAATCCTTTCTTCTCGAGCTTCATCATGTACTATTTACTTATAACCCAACACAAATTAGGTTCCGGGCAGAACAGAACAAACTATGTCGAGCCAAGAGCATCTTCATTACTATAGAAGATGGCGGATGTAAAAATCCACAGCCGACCATGTCCTTCAAGTCGCACGTTGCTTTCTACCACATCGTTTCAAACGAAGTTTTACCATAACATTCCTCTAATTGAAATTTCAAAGCGGTATGGAATTGATTCAATATAAAATCATGAATAGTCATTGGTTCAACCGGTATATAATATTTCTATCTACGGATAAATAAGTATTTATCCGGATAAGGGTCAGCAAGGATCGAATTTATTTAATTTAACCCCATATTCTATCATATGAATTGAATGAAAATAAAGATATTCAATTTTACCCACATTTGACACTTGATTCCGTTTGTGAGAAACCAAACGAATTCTCAGATATGATTCTTAGAACCATTCTGAAAATTAATAAGAAAAGATTTTTCCCTTTAACAAATTATTGTTTCATGTGGAATGCAGTGTGATCCCATCTTTCGTTTCATGAAAAACGATCTGGGACGGAAGGATTCGAACCTCCGAATAACGGGACCAAAACCCGCCGCCTTACCACTTGGCCACGCCCCATTTTGATTTCTATTCGATATTAATCAACATTAATATTGGTATTGGTTATTCGTCAATCCCAACCCAAATACACAAAAACATATGGGATATTTTGTTGCTAGGATTCAAGACATGTAGATATAGAATCAAAAAAATTCATTGATCATTACATAGAATTCAATTAAGATATTGTATGAAAGTTGAATTCCTTATATTCTCATTTAAAAATGATAATGGGGGGAGGGATTTTTTATTTGGGAAAGTCCGAACCGAAGAAAAAGAAGGATTTCTTGATCTGCCTTTTTCATTTTTCCCTTATAAAAATAACTCAAAATTATCTAATCCACAAGAACTAAATGCTTGTTATGCTTAATATCTTTAGTTTAATCGGTATCTGTCTTAATTCTGTCCTTTATTCGAGTAGTTTTTTCTTCGCCAAATTGCCCGAAGCTTATGCCATTTTCAATCCAATCGTAGATGTTATGCCTGTCATACCTTTACTCTTTTTTCTCTTAGCCTTTGTTTGGCAAGCCGCTGTAAGTTTTCGATGAAATCTTTAATACTCTGCTAAATTGATGATGTATTCGATAAAAAAATTCTAAAAATTGATAAAATCAGATAAGTCTTACATTACGAACCCTCGATTCAAAAATTGAAATTCTTGTATATTGAATGAATAACCGCAGCGATGAATTTGGATCAGCCTTTTCCCCGTTCTGACCTTCCGGTGAGTATGGACTATTAGGTACTCCACAATACCTAATTATTGATATGACAAGAAATTTCGGGTAACGAATGAATCAAAATCTTATTACAAATAAATTCGTTTTATTTTTCATTTTTGAGGGTGTCAAAACAAAAAAAATGGTATATGTGGTAAAAAATAGGCAATCTATTTCCCTTTTTCAAAAAAAAATGATCTTGGAGATTGTGTAATGCTTACTCTCAAACTCTTTGTTTACACAGTAGTGATATTCTTTGTTTCCCTTTTTATCTTTGGATTCTTATCTAATGATCCAGGACGCAATCCTGGACGTGAGGAATAAAAAATTTCTAGTTTTTTTTGCTTTTTTCTAAATTAATTCTTAATAATCTTATTTGTTTCATACATTTAACTATGATAAAATCAAGGGATGAGAATCTTTTCGAATTCGAAAATACCAAGTGATCAGAGAAAGCGGAAAGAGAGGGATTCGAACCCTCGGTACAAATAATTCGTACAACGGATTAGCAATCCGCCGCTTTAGTCCACTCAGCCATCTCTCCTAATTCCAAATTGCAAATTTGTTATGTGATGTAACACGTGAAATAAAGATTGATAAAAATCCACCTTCTTCTCTTTATTTTCTTTTTTCATTTGATTTTTATTTATTTAATCTTATTTAACTTTATTATTATTATTTATTTTATTATATTATTCTATTTTAATAAAAAAAAATATTATTATATTATTAAAATAGAAATTCGAAATATTCTAAAATATTCTAATAAATAATAGAAATTTTTTAAATAGCTATTAAAATTTAAACAAAGTATTTAATATTTAGATAAAATAATTTAAATAAAATAAAAGTAAAGGTATATATTTATACTAAGAGGTATATATTTATTATAGTATAAATATATTATGTATAATAAAATATGTAAAAATATGTATAAGAAAAATAAGAAAAAGATAGAAAAAAGCAATTGATCAGGAATTCAATATAGATAATGACTCAAAACGGATCTCCTCAATAGAAAGAATATCTTAGTTCTTTGATTTTATACGAAAGGTTTATTTTCCCGGCCTGATCTGCTTAAGTACTGGCCGGGACATTTCTTCTTTTATTCCATTGATTATTCTTTTTTTCTTTTTCTCAGTTTATTACTTAATTTCTTACTGTTGTCAAGTAAGGAATAAAAAAAGACATATGATAACATATATTATATATATATAAATACATTAAACAATATTTAATTACATTTAACAATTTGAAATATTCAAAATATTTCTATTATAATAGAATAGAACTCAATATAACTCATTTACTTCTTCAAGAGACAAACTTTATTTGAACAGTTGAGATTCAATTGACCCGAATTCATAAGATCTGGCACCGGCAGTTGAAAAGAAGGTGAAAAAGGGGGGGTCCGTGTATACAGAATTTATAATTTTTATAGTCTAGCTTCAATCACCCCTTCAGGCGGGAACTATTAGTTTAGTAATGACTTCCCAGCAAATGAAAAGCTTAACTTTTTTTGTTATGCTATTTAAATAAAATTCTGTTATTTAAATAAGCTTTACACTCTTCGCTTAGCTTTTTTTTATTTTTATTTTAAGTCCCCGACGAGACTAAATACGTGTCAACGCTAGAATTTTCATGATTCCACTGCTATCTTGATTTTGTCTCACCCCTTTTTTTGTTCGACAAATGGTCCATTCATATACAATAATGAATATGTAGCGGGTATAGTTTAGTGGTAAAAGTGTGATTCGTTCTATTAACAACTTAAATAGTTAAGGGGTCCATCGGTTTTTTTCAAACTCCGATCAAAAACTTTATTTCTTAAAAAGGTTTAATCCTTTTCTTCTCAATAGCATATTTGAGGAAAAATATACGTTCTCACGATTTGTATGTATCCAAAGGCCAATTAGAAATTGCATCAAAAAGTTGGATTATAGATATGGAGTCGCGAAGCATAATTTTTTGGAATTGGATTAACTATTCCAATTGAATAAGTATAGGTAAAGGATCTATGGATGAAGATACAAAAGTATATTTCCAATCGTAACTGGATCTTCCATTTTTGTGTTGTAAAAGGAAATTGAAGCCAAATAGCTAAAAAACGATAGTTTTGGTTTACTAGAACCATCAGCATATTGTTTCAGCTCGGTGGAAACCTAATTCTTTTCCTGAGGATCCTAGGAGTGAAAATAGGGAACGAAGTAACTAGACTAGATAGATTTGGTATAATCTCTCTCCTCTAGAGGGATCATCTAGAAAGCGGGTAGCTTTAGATGCATTCATACAGAAAAGCTGACATAGATATTATGGATCTCATTTTTTCTCTGGAAATACATGGACCTTCCATAAAGGAGCCGAATGAAACCAAAATTTCATGTTCGGTTTTGAATTAGAGACGTTAAAAATGATCAACCAACGTCGACTATAACCCCTAGCCTTCCAAGCTAACGATGCGGGTTCGATTCCCGCTACCCGCTCCATATTCTTTATTATACATGCGTCATCAATTTGGATATGCATCCTTTTTTTCCCGAAAAGATATATTTTCTGTATAATCGTTTTTTATTTGAGCAAGAGTAAAGTAAGAATACGAAAGAAGAAAATAGAAATGAAAAGCGTCCATTGTCTAATGGATAGGACAGAGGTCTTCTAAACCTTTGGTATAGGTTCAAATCCTATTGGACGCAATTTTTTTCCATCTATTTTGTTAAATGTCTATACTAAGAAACCCTTTTTGAATGATTCAAATCAGAAATTTTTCTCAATGATTACTCTCATGCTAAGAATAAGTATGATAAATTTATGGTTGTTCCTGAAGTAGAAATTGTTTGATCTGTTCCTGAATAGCTTCCTTCAAAACGGCTTCTGCTTGCTCGGTGAATGTCTTGGTAGAAGATATAATTTCTTGGAATTGAGGTTTATTCTTTTTTAAGTAAGTACGTAACTGAACAAGAAATTTTTTTACCTGTCCAATTTCTAACGGA